ATTGAATTGCAATTAAACTCGGCCCAATCTTTTACTAAAAGGATTGAGCCGAATACAAGGATTCTATTGCATGTATTTTGAATAAATACATATATCTTTTATCTTTAAATATAGAAGATTTGAAATAGAAATCTAAGACTCAAATGTTTCTATTGTTGTCTTGGATCCACAATTAAACCTATGGATCCTTAGGATTGGTATATTCTTTATATATCCTGTAGTTTCCCTGAATCAAGCGAAGTATCACAAACCTTTCGACCCATCCTGTATATTGTCTTTTTCGTTCCGTGTTGGAATAGAACCTTAATTTATTACTTGTTATTAGTTAGTTATTAGATGAGATTTTACGAAAAAATTCTTTCTAGGCGAGAACAAATATTTCTTTTTTTGTTCGGTGCGAAGACATAGGAAAAGCCACTTTTTAGCATTCTATTAAATATTTCATTTAGAATGAAAGGGGATTTCATCATATTCATATATAGTGAAGTCTTCCCCCCGGATTCCCACAAAACAAAAGAGAATTCTTTTTCACACTTCCTATTAGTAGTGATTGAATTTCTATGCTTAGTCTGATAGGAAATAAGATATTCAAATCAAAATAAAGAATTGTGGATCGAATGACTATTCATCTATTGTATTTTTATGCAAATTAAGGGGCAAGAAAACTCTATGGAAAGATGGTGGTTTAATTCGATGGTATTTAAGAAGGAGTTAGAACGTAGGTATGGGATAAAGAAATCAACGGAGAATCTTGGTCCTATTGAAAATACTAGTGAAAGTGAAGATCCGAATAGAAAGGGTAGGGCTAAAAACATTCATAGTTGGAGGGGTCGTCACAATTCTAGTTACAGTAATGTCGATCATTTATTTGGCGTCAAAGACATTCGGAATTTCATCTCGGATGATACTTTTTTAGTTAGGGATAGTAATGGAGACAGTTTTTCTATCTATTTTGATATTGAAAATCAGATTTTTGAGATTGAGAACGATCATTCTTTTCTGAGTGAACTAGAAAGTTATTTTTCTAGTTATCGTAATTCTAGTTATATGAATAATGGATCTACGAGTGAAGATTCTTTATACAATCCTTCCATGTATGATACTCAATCTAGTTGGAATAATCACATTACTAGTTGCATTTTCAGTTATCTTCAGTCTCAAATCTGTATTGATACGTCCATTGTAAGTGATAGTAGGGACAGTTACATTTCTAGGTGCGTTTTTGATAAACGTAGAACTAGTAGTGAAAGCGGTAGGTTTAGTATACGAACCCGCGCGAAGAGTAGTGATTTAACTCTAAGAGAAAGGTCTAATGATCTCGATGCAACTCAAAAATACAGGCATTTGTGGGTTCAATGCGAAAATTGTTATGGATTAAATTATAAGAAATTTTTGAAATCAAAAATGAATATTTGTGAACAATGTGGATATCATTTGAAAATGAGTAGTTCAGAAAGAATCGAAGTTTTGATCGACCCCGGTACTTGGGATCCTATGGATGAAGACATGGTCTCTCTGGATCCCATTGGATTTCATTCGGAGGAGGAGCCTTATAAAGATCGTATTGATTCTTATCAAAGAAAGACAGGATTAACTGAGGCTGTTCAAACAGGCGTAGGTCAACTAAATGGTATTCCCGTAGCAATTGGAGTTATGGATTTTCAGTTTATGGGAGGTAGTATGGGATCCGTAGTCGGAGAGAAAATCACCCGTTTGATTGAGTACGCTACCAATCAAATTCTACCTCTTATTATAGTGTGCGCTTCGGGGGGGGCGCGCATGCAAGAAGGAAGTTTGAGCTTGATGCAAATGGCTAAAATATCGTCTGCCTTATATGATTATCAATCAAATAAAAAGTTATTGTATGTATCAATACTTACGTCGCCTACTACTGGTGGGGTAACAGCTAGTTTTGGTATGTTGGGAGATATCATTATTGCCGAACCAAATTCCTACATTGCATTTGCGGGTAAAAGAGTAATTGAACAAACATTGAATAAAACAGTACCCGAAGGTTCACAAGCGGCTGAATATTTATTTCAGAAGGGCTTATTTGACCTAATCGTACCGCGTAATCTTTTAAAAAGCGTTCTGAGTGAATTATTTAAGCTCCACGCCTTCTTTCCTTCTAATTCCAATTCAATCAAGTAGAGCGCACTAAGTTCAATTATTTTATTTGTAGCAAACAGGCGGATAACTCTTTTTTTTTTTACCTAGATTCCCGATTACTAATTAAGAAAGCTCTATCATCATCAACAAGATAAAAGCGTGAGTTCTTCCTTTCGTGAAATTAGGCAAATAAAACGAATTTCGTCTTACGTATATAATCAAATTCAAATATAGAAAAGATAGATATATAATATAGTTTTGTATCTTTCTCCATCTCCCGAAAATCCCATTTTCACTAAAAATCCCGGTTGTATCGCATTCTAACGAATCTTTCGATAATTTGTAAGAAACTCTTTCTTTATTAAATTAGAAGGCAAGAAGAAAATACAAA